CGAGTTCCAGAAAATCATATAATGTATGAGGAAATGAAGAAATGGAAAAAGATATGGGCAGGGATCCGATTTTATTTGTACTGGATCTGAGATGAATTTTATCTATTTTCATCTTTTAATTCCCCGAGACTCTACTTTTTTGTTTTGGGCGTTTCATTTCAACTAACTAATGTAACCTTTTGGAATATGTATGAAGTATTAATATTCTATTCATTTTGCATGAGAGGAGACACAATATGAACAAAAAAAAAAAAAGAAAACATAATGAAATTTTTTATTAAAAAAAAAAACTATCTACCCATCTATCTAAAAAGTAGATGGGGTATATCGCGCGATAACTAAAGAAAGAAAATAACTTACGTATGTGTCATGATCTCGACTATTAATGAATATGTATATCGATCCATACTGGTTAATTTTTAGAATGGATACTCGTCCAAAAATTAATAATGTGCCAGGAACCAGATTTGAACTGGTGACACGAGGATTTTCAGTCCTCTGCTCTACCAGCTGAGCTATCCCGACCATTCCCCTTTCTAGCCCATCCTCTACTCATTTTAATAGAGAACTTGGGTCTATGTCAATTAAAAGGACGAAAAATATTACAAAGTCTTATCTAGGGACCGTAGTAATTTCTTTGGGAAGGACTTTGTCTCTAAGTTTATTTAAGTTTTAGTACACGTAATGATATTAATTGTGAATCACTCAAATGATTCTTTCTTGCTCAAAGATATTCATTTGTACGTATATCACAAGACTTGTGATAAGGGAAAAGTATTTCCGTCCGAAGCCTTTTTATCCTTTTTGAAATTGAAAACAAAAAAATGAGGAAACACCTTCAAACCGTTAATAAAAAAAAGGATAACTAGTTAGGGAATAAAAAAAGCTTTTGGGGATAGAGGGACTTGAACCCTCACGATTTTTAAAGTCGACGGATTTTCCTCTTACTATAAATTTCTTTGTTGTCAGTATTGACATGTAGAACGGGACTCTATCTTCATTCTCGTCCGATTAATCAGTTCTTCAAAAGATCTATCAGACTATGGAGTAAATGAATATTTGATTCTTTTTTCAACTTGGAATCAATTCATAACCCAAAAATTCTTCCATTTTTTCGTATAAATTTTTTCATTTCATATTCTAAAATTTTTTTTTAGATAGAATTATCTATTTTAGAATATATATTTCATATTCATATTATATAAAATAGAATTCAGCTTATATAAAAAAAAAATACGGATTACGGATTCGGGTTGTCATTAATCATTTGATATAGTTCACTACGTATATGCTTTACCCTTTTTTTGATTGGAGTTTTGATGGAAGAATTCTTATAACAACACAGCACAGTCAACCCCATTTGTTAGAACAGCTTCCTTTGAGTCTCTGCACCTTTCCTTTTTTTTTTCTTGCTTTCTGATTTTTTACTTTTTTTTTTCAAAAAAAAAAGGAGTTGGCTCAGGATTGCCCATTTTTATTAATTCCAGGGTTTCTCTGAATTTGAAAGTTTTCACTTAGTAGGTTTCCATACTAAGGCTCAAGCCAATTAAGTCCGTAGCGTCTACCGATTTCGCCATATCCCCCTTTACTTTGTTTTAAAATTCGGATCTCAGTGGAATGTCTTTCCTTTTTTTTTTTTATTCTTTTATGTCGGAATCGTTGAATTCATTAGATTTGATACGGATTACTATACCGATTACTATACCGAAAAGTGTTTTATCCTTTTTATTTTTTGTCTAACTTCTTTCATCTCTATCGAAAGCCTTTATTTATTTATTTGATTTTTGATTTGGCCTAATTAGAAATTATTCTATCATTTCTGTAGCTGCAATTCAATATGGATGGATATATACCATATATATCCTCTTATCATTTCATTTTTCCATGCAATTTTTTATACTCAAAGGTTCGATTCTTTGTTTTTCATCTTAGTCTCTGAATGAAAGCAGAAGAATATCTTATTCTGTTATTATGATCTGGATTTCAACTTTCTCGATTCTAAATTCTTAGAATTCGCATTTTTTTTATTCTTATCCTTTCCTTCCTTTTTTAGCTTTTTATGAGGGCAGACCTATATACTATAACAAACATGAAAATCAATATCCATTTCTATTAATAATATAATAATTTTCAATTTCGATTTGAAATGAATTTGAAAATTATTATATTATTAATAGACCTGCTAAATATCAATAGAATTTCATATAATTGATAAATTGAACGAAATAGAATTGAAATAGAATTGAATTGTTCTAGACAAAAATAAAAAATATATAGAAATGAAAGAAATAAAAAAAACGAAATTCAATATTTGATTTGAAATAAATATTTGAATAATATTATATTATAAAAGAATAAAAATGAATAGTTAATAGCTAAGCCTAAACTAAGATATAGTTTATCGAATTCCTATAGTATGTAGAATTTCTGTGAGCCCGCTTAGCTCAGAGGTTAGAGCATCGCATTTGTAATGCGATGGTCATCGGTTCGATTCCGATAGCCGGCTTTTCCTCTATTTTTTTTTTTTTTTTTTTGTTCGATTTATTTTACATGATGAATAATTTTTTGAAATCAAAGAACAAACAATAAGGTCCCCTTTCTTTCTTCATATGAATAAAAGGGAAAAGAAAGAGTCTTTTTCCTGATTTGATTTGGTGTACCGGGATTTAACCCTTTCTTTTCCTTTTATTTTACTTACATATTTTAAAATATAAATATAATATAATAAAAAAATATATAATACAAAATAGGATTCGTATACGATATAATACAATCTACAATACAATATAAAATATATATTACAAAAAAGGATTCCTATAAGATATAATACAATAACAAAGAATTTCATTTTTTTTTTCTGTAATACAATACTTCAGAGGATTTTGCTTCATTTATCATTTAGTTCAGTTTTAATTTATAATTATTTATTTTGTAAAATGAAAAATAAAAATAAATAAAGAAAACAGAAAGGAAGGAGTCTTTATGTCGCGTTACCGAGGGCCTCGTTTCAAAAAAATACGTCGTCTAGGAGCTTTGCCCGGATTAACTAAAAAAAGGCCTAGAGCCGGAACTGATCTTAGAAACCAATCGCGTTCTGGGCAAAGGTCTCAATATTGTATTCGTCTAGAAGAAAAACAAAAATTGCGTTTTCATTATGGTGTTACAGAACGACAATTACTTAAATACGTACGTATCGCCAGAAAAGCCAAAGGGTCAACAGGTCAGGTTTTACTACAATTACTTGAAATGCGTTTGGATAACATCCTTTTTCGATTGGGTATGGCTCCGACTATTCCGGCAGCCCGCCAATTAGTTAACCATAGACATATTTTAGTTAATGGTCGTATAGTAGATATACCAAGTTATCGTTGCAAATCCCAAGATACTATTATGGCGAAGGATGAACAAAAATCCAGAACTCTAATTCAAAATTATCTGGATTCATCTCCTCGTGAGGAATTGCCCAAACATTTGACTCTTCACCCATTCCCATATAAAGGATTAGTCAATCAAATAATAGATAGTAAGTGGGTCGGTTTAAAAATAAATGAATTGCTAGTGGTAGAATATTATTCCCGTCAAACTTAACCCTAAAAAAAATACAAAGCAAAGAGTTCGGACAATTTGGCCCCTTTCTTTTGCCAAAGTAAATTTACTTAAGGTTTAAAGTCAGGGGTTTGATCTGGATTTTCTCCGACTCATATATATATCTTCCCCCGTCTCGAATTTTTCCTATTCAGGTATCATAGATCGGTAGAAAGATTTTCATTCCTTGATGCCCGTACTTTCCAGTATTTTACGTACCGCAGTAATAAAAAATCAAATAAAATATATATATTCAAATCAAAATAAAAGAAGGACCTAACTGTTATGTTCGACGAATGGCATTTCTTGTTGGTTGATTTGTTACAGTTAGGAATGTTGCCGAATTAGGCGAAAGTAAAGTGTGGAAAGAGAGGGATTCGAACCCTCGGTAAACAAAAGCCTACATAGCAGTTCCAATGCTATACCTTGAACCACTCGGACATCTCTCCTACACAAAGAGTATAACTCAGAAAAAGAAGAAAAAGTCAAACAAACATTATTAAAATGGATCATTGTTATCATAGTTATATGAATATTGTATTTTTTGGTTTCGATCGAGATGGGATGCCTAGCCCAAATAGACCGAATAAAATCATTGAATGTCACTGGATACCCTTTGTAATAAAAACATACTGGGGGATTAGGTTATGTTTTTAGACAATGTAGGATTAAGGGATATTCTTCGCTGGAGAGGATTAGGTTATGTTTTTAGCCAATGTATAGGATTAAGGGATATTCTTCGCTGGAGAGGATTAGGTTATGTTTTTAGCCAATGTATAGGATTAAGGGATATTCTTCGCGCATGAGTCTATTTGGATTTAGACTACAATTCCCTACAGAAGTTTTAGTCGTTTTATTCGACCGCTACGGAATCAACAATTCCGTAAGCTTGGGCTTCTGTTGCTGACATAAAAAGATCTCTTTCCATATCTTCGGATATAACCCAAACTGGTTTGCCCGTTCTTTGTGCAAAAACCCTTGTGATTTTTTCGCGCAAGATCAATACTTCTGCGCCTTGTAGGAGAAAGTCTCCGGCTTTCGCCTGAATAAAAGCGCTAGCAGGTTGATGAATCATTACCCTACTGTGAGGGAATGCTAAACGTTTGGTAACTGTTCCGCCCGCTAGTACAAAAGCTGCCATTGAAGCAGCTACTCCTAGTCCTAGTGTATATACATCGGGGAGCACAGATATCATCATATCATAAATACCTATACCGGATATTGCCAATCCGCCGGGAGAATTTATAAACAAATACAAATCCTCGGTCGGATCCTCAATATTGAGAAATGCCATAAGACCCATAATTTGATTCCCGGTCTCGATATCGAGTTCTTGGCCTAAAAAAAGTACTCTTCCTCGATAAAGTCGATTGTATATGTCAACCCAGGATGCTTCTTCTTCATCGGGCGCTTGAAAAGGAACTTGCGGAACTCCGATGGGCACTTATATATATACTTTTTTAGATCGTGTTGGATTGCCACTGCTATTAATATAATACGGTAAAAACAATTAATTGAGCAGTAGTATTTCTTTTATGTCGTTCCTTTTTTTTTTTTATTAAATAAAAAAAAAAAATCAATAAGAAAAAATTAGTTTAATCCTCTTCTTATTCTTATATATTCATACAAAACATATAAAAGTAGAATCTATTATACTAAGTTAAAAAAAAAAGGAGGAATTTAAGTATTTGAAATATTTAGAATAAAAAAAAAAGATATTAATAAGTAGTAGCAGAAGATTCGTTAAATGTATTTTGTTTGGAAATGAATCTGTTTTTCTAGTTTCATGTTATTTCGTACTGTACAAATCCTTTGTTTGTGGAACCATTTTCCCGCAAAGAAAGGGTAATGAGAAGAATTATAGAATGGATTGATACCTATGCCTAGATCGCGGATAAATGGAAATTTTATTGATAAGACCTTTTCAATTGTGGCCAATATCTTATTACGAATAATTCCGACAACTTCAGGAGAAAAAGAGGCATTTACTTATTACAGAGATGGTGTGATTTGATTCTTTATTTTTTTTTATTCAATTTTACTGCTTCTAGTTTTACGAAAAAGGCACACGATTCGAGATAAAAAGAAAAAATAATTTTCTTCGACTAGATTATATATTATTTCAAATATATTATTTCAATATTATTCAAATAAACCTACGCTTGTTGAAGGTGAAGTTTAGAAATAGAACAATTCCTTCTGTCGTGTATCCTCGATTGATGCAGCCTCAAATACTATGCTTCAGTTATCGATTTTAGTATTGAGCGAAAGGTTAGACCTATGTGTTCTGTATTACAGGTCAATCCTACTTCCTAGTAATATAGTATCAATAGGCGGCATAGGGGAAGAAACACTACACCTAGCAATCAACAACACAAAAGCTTTGTGAATAATTACCTACCCACTCCCTTTTCGTATCTGGATTGGGACTAACAAAAATGGTTGGGACAACAAATATCCATCTCGTTCGTACTTTGGATACCCATATAACCATCGAAGACTGTTGGAGTGACTATTTCCTGGAAATTAGGAGGCGTTGAGGACAAAGGAATTGCTGGAGTTATCCTTTTTATTTTTATTTAATTTAGTATCAAGACGTTTGATGTTAGTAAAAGCTCTTTCGCAAGAAGGTTGGCTAGAGATTTTTTGTAAAAACACTAGCCCTGTTCAATTCATACTGAAAAAATTGGACCGACTTTCCTCTTTTTTTTTTCCATGTATTTATTTCTTATTTTCATTATGCATATTAAAGGAGGAGCCGTATGAGATGAAAATTTCACGTACGGTTCTGGAACGGAGATTCTTTGAATCGAATGACGACCGTAACGGATGTCAGCTCAATCCGAAGGAAATTATGCGGAAGCTTTACAAAATTATTTTGAAGCTATGCGACTAGAAATCGATCCCTACGATCGAAGTTATATACTCTATAATATAGGTCTTATTTACACAAGTAATGGAGAACACACAAAAGCTTTAGAATATTATTTTAGGGCACTAGAACGAAACCCATTCTTACCCCAAGCTTTTAATAATATGGCAGTGATCTGTCATTACGTGCGACTATCTCCACTATAGAAAGAAAAAGGAAGACCAAATCTGCTAGTAAATACTAAAAAAAGGCTCGCTACATATGCATCGTCCAAAACGACGATTTTTATGAGCTGTAGCAAAGAAAGAAACTTCATAGAAGTCAAAATATGAAGAAATACGAAATCTCTTATTACCTCTTTCAATGTCTATGGATAAAAAAATTGAGAATTGATAGAGAGCAAGCACCGTAAAGATCAATTAACAAGGTTTTGGGCCAATACATTAATAAAAGAACTGCTTACTTATGCCTATATATAAGATAGATAGAAGTTAGGAATTAACTTATGTAATAGAGTCGATCCACTAAGGTATTGAGCGGCGGTGTAGGATCAGATCCCAAAGATAGTAGGTCTTTTCTTTTTTACTTACGAAAAGCCTTTTTCAAAGATTCTATATAAGTTTAGATATGAAAAAATTTCGATATGAAACCGAGATAGTTACCTTGCGGAAAATACTAACGAGCGCAGTAAATACCTAATGTATGCTTTATTCTTCCGCAGGTGGGAGAAAAGATAAAACTGATTATTAATCAAAATGAAAGTTTGAAACTCATGTGATTAACCTCTTTTGGTTACCCCGAGCAGTGGGATAGATCTATAAGAAATCTCATTCCGTTTTTCCTTTGATTTGATAGGATGGATAGGTAAAAAAAAAAGGACACCAAAAGAATTGACTAGGGAGCCGTATGAGTTAGGAAACTCTCAAGTACGGTTCTAAGGAAAGGAACTGACCCACCTATTCCGACCGGGGAGAACAGGCCATTCAACAGGGAGATTCTGAAATTGCAGAGGCTTGGTTCGATCAAGCCGCTGAGTATTGGAA